ATCATTATTGCCGAACCCAACGCCTACATTGCCTTTGCGGGTAAAAGAGTAATTGAACAAACATTGAATAAAATAGTACCCGAGGGTTCACAAGCGGCTGAGTATTTATTCCAGAAGGGCTTATTCGATCTAATCGTACCACGTAATCCTTTAAAAAGCGTTCTGAGTGAGTTATTTCAACTCCACACTTTCTTTCCTTTGAATCAAAATTAGAACATCAAGTTGAATTATTTTGAGCAAAAAGTAATTCGTTTATCGGAATCCAAGTCCAAATTAGACGAATGGGGTTTTCTTTGTTGACATAAGATCTAATTATATAAAGAATCAAAAGTCACAGAAAATATGCCCCTTTTTCTATATTCCTGATTAGTGATCAACAAGCCTCTATTAACAAGATAAAAGATTCAATTCTTTTTTTCCTGAAATTAGGCAAATCAAAAAAATCTAGTCTTCTCGTCATATATAATGAAAATCTATAAAATATAGAATTTTTTATTTTTCTATATCTTATGATAATCCTATTTTGACTAAGAATCCCTGCTGGGTGGGATTCTAACAAACCCTTCAATATAAATAGAATCTAATTAATTTTTAAGAAACTTTTTTTTTAGTAAATGAAATTCGAAGACAAGAGCAAAAAATGAATAAAATAATATCTCATCGATATCCTTATCCTTTCAAATCTTTCATGTAGAGAGATGAAAAACTACATTATATACTCACTTAGATAGATACTTAGATTTATACTTAATAGATATAAAGTAATAATAATAATTCCAATTTAGAATTATCAAATTATAATAAGATATCTTTATATATAATAAGATATCTTTATATTATAAATATAAATATAATAGGTACAAATAGTAAATCGAGGTACCCATTCTATGACAAATCTTAACTTTCCCTCTGTTTTAGTGCCTTTAGTAGGCCTAGTATTTCCGGCAATCGCAATAGCTTCTTTATTTCTTCATGTTCAAAAAAACAAGATTGTTTAGAGCCGATGGCACAAAATCTCATCTATTTTTTTTTCCCGCCACTTGTATCATAACACAGATATCCATTTAGCAAAATATGCTATAAGCGGGTTCCGCCGAAAAACTCTTATGTCTCCAGAAAATGCTATAGGGGTCAATGGGTTCTAGCTATTTTCAAATAGACCCGAATCGGCGGATAGCTGAACTGTAAAGTTGGTCTATCTATTTGGCTATCTTTAGTGAGATCATACGAAGGGTATGTTATTAGTTTAGATCTAACGAATTTAATGAATTACTCCTAAAGGGTCACATCAAACTAGTGCTAGTTGATGCGAGTTACTTCGGAAACAAAAGGACTAAAGTCAAATTCATTTGGGGTATTCTCTCAATTCCAAAAAAATCAACGGGATCAAGTATGAGTTGTCGATCAGAACATATATGGATAGAGCCTATAACGGGGGCTCGAAAAACAAGTAATTTCTGCTGGGCTGTTATCCTTTTTTTAGGTTCATTAGGATTCTTGTTGGTTGGAACCTCGAGTTATCTTGGTAGAAATTTGATATCTTTATTTCCATCTCAGGAAATAGTTTTTTTTCCACAAGGAATTGTGATGTCTTTCTATGGGATCGCGGGTCTTTTTATTAGCTCCTATTTGTGGTGCACAATTTCGTGGAATGTAGGTAGTGGTTATGATCGGTTTGATAGAAAAGACGGAATAGTGTGTATCTTTCGTTGGGGATTTCCTGGAAAAAATCGTAGGGTCTTCCTCCGATTTCTTATAAAAGATATTCAGTCCGTCAGAATAGAAGTTAAAGAAGGTATTTATGCTCGTCGTGTCCTTTATATGGATATCAGAGGCCAAGGAGCAATTCCATTGACTCGTACTGATGAGAATTTTACTCCACGGGAAATGGAACAAAAAGCTGCTGAATTGGCCTATTTCTTGCGGGTACCGATTGAAGTATTTTAAGAAATGAGCCGGAGAAATGAATGCTTTCTCAGCAGGAGGGCAAAAAGGCAAGAATCCTCTTTTTCCATAACTTAATTTAGGTTTCTTCAGAACATTCGAGTCAAAGCAGACATATATGGAAGAAGTATAAAAAAACTCTTTTGGGGGTCTTTTATATGTATCGAAATATACACAACTCAATTCAATAAAAAAAATAAGAAACAAATTGAAATATCTCATAATCAACCATTAGAGATCATATCTTGTAATTTTTTCGAAGCTTTTATACTTTTTGTGCTCCTTAATGACCAAAAAATTGAATCTCTTATACTGATAATTAGCCAATTTCTGTCGTTTTTTGCCACTCATTTTTCACAATATTCTTGAGAAATTTCCCTCAATTATTCTGACTACTCATAGTAAGTTCAAAATTTCGTCTATTTCTGTATTTTTTTCTAGATTCATAGGTTCGATAACTTGTATGTAATAGAACTGATGCGTGAGAGAAATATTAGATTACCTAGAGTCGACGAATGAGATGGGTTCATTAACAATTCAGAGATGAAAAAAATGGAAAAAAAGAAAGCATTCACTCCTCTTTTATATCTTGCATCTATAGTATTTTTGCCCTGGTGGATTTCTCTCTCATTTCAAAAAAGTACGGAATCCTGGGTTACTAATTGGTGGAATACTAGGCAATCCGAGCCTTTTTTGAATGATATTGAAGAAAAGAGTATTCTAGAAAAATTCATAGAATTAGAGGAACTCCTCTTCTTAGAGGAAATGATTAAGGAATACTCGGAGACACATCTACAAAACCTTCGTATAGGAATTCACAAAGAAACAATCCAATTAATCAAGATACACAACGAGGGTCGTATTCATACGATTTTGCACTTCTCGACAAATATAATATGTTTCATTATTCTAAGTGGTTATTCTCTTTTGGGTAATAAAGAACTTGTTATTCTTAACTCTTGGGCTCAGGAATTCCTATATAACTTAAGTGACACAATAAAAGCTTTTTCTCTTCTTTTATTAACTGATTTATTTATCGGATTTCATTCGCCCCATGGTTGGGAACTGATGATTGGCTTTGTCTACAAGGATTTTGGATTTGTTCATAATGAGCAAATTATATCTGGCCTTGTTTCCACTTTTCCAGTCATTCTAGATACAATTTTCAAATATTGGATTTTCCGTTATTTAAATCGTGTATCTCCGTCACTTGTAGTGATTTATCATTCAATGAATGACTGAAAAATTATCTACCTAATCCAATTAGAATGTTTCTTACTTTGCAGTTGTACATAAGCAAAGCATTGAAAATCGTACTTACTCTTTATCTTTCTACCCATTCCGGAGATTCATCCTATATATTAATCCAGTCAAATTATTCCAGTAAATAACAGAATCGTGGATAGGAAACTCCATTAGTGACCTACCCCAATTTATTGTAGAAATTTTCGGGATCAATGGTTGGACCATGCAAACTAGAAATACTTTTTCTTGGATAAAGGAACAGATTACTCGATCTATTTCCGTATCGCTCATGATATATATCATAACTCATGCATCCATTTCAAATGCATATCCCATTTTTGCACAGAAGGGCTACGAAAATCCACGAGAAGCGACTGGACGTATTGTATGCGCCAATTGCCATTTAGCTAACAAACCAGTGGATATTGAGGTTCCGCAAACGGTACTTCCCGATACTGTATTTGAAGCAGTTGTTCGAATTCCTTATGATATGCAACTGAAACAAGTTCTTGCTAATGGTAAAAAGGGGGCTTTAAATGTCGGGGCTGTTCTTATTTTACCAGAGGGTTTTGAATTAGCCCCTCCCGATCGTATTTCCCCCGAGATAAAAGAAAAGATGGGCAATCTGTCTTTTCAGAGCTATCGCCCCAACCAAAAAAATATTCTTGTCATAGGCCCTGTTCCTGGCCAGAAATATAGCGAAATCACGTTTCCTATTCTTTCCCCGGATCCCGCTACTAAGAAAGACACCTACTTCTTAAAATATCCTATATACGTAGGCGGAAACAGGGGAAGGGGCCAGATTTATCCTGACGGGAGCAAGAGTAACAATACAGTTTATAATGCTACAGCATCCGGTATAGTAAGCAAAATCCTACGAAAAGAAAAGGGGGGATACGAAATAACCATAGCGGATGCATCAGATGGACGTCAAGTGGTTGATATTATCCCTCCGGGGCCGGAACTTCTTGTTTCAGAAGGCGAATCTATCAAATTAGATCAACCGTTGACAAGTAATCCTAATGTGGGCGGATTTGGTCAGGGAGATGCAGAAATAGTACTTCAAGATCCATTACGTGTACAGGGCCTTTTGTTCTTCTTAGCATCTGTTATTTTGGCACAAATATTTTTGGTTCTTAAAAAGAAACAGTTCGAGAAGGTTCAATTGTCCGAAATGAATTTCTAGACTTGCGGATTTATCGACCTCAAGTTTGTAAAAAGAACCAAATTCTTTTTAGTAATTATGATTATCTATGATAAAAAATGAAATTCTAAAAAGCCTTTTGTTTTTTATACTCTTTTTCTACGAGATGCCGGGAATTCCTTGTACCACATTCCTAGCCACAGTATGTAGATTGTGAATAAGACTATTTGGCTTGACCCCTTCTTTCTTTGTTTTTGTTTTTTTATAAAAATTGGGGTGACGTTATTATGTTGCTATTGGCAGATTAAAATGTCATAAAATGCATTTGAGTCTAATACAATAGACTTCGGCTAGATTCTATATATACAAAAGTAAACGCGAAATAGAACGGATAAATGAAGGGAACAAATATTTCTGGGAGGGGTTATTCGTTTTCCGAATCTTCGACACAAGAAAAAGGTGTGAAAAATCCTTTTCTTGTGTCGAAATAATAATGATTCTTGATACTGTTCGTCAAACATTCCTAGTGTTAGTTTCTATTTTTTACAGACGTATCAGACCGTTTTTTAGAGTTATTACGTATTTTATTTATCCTTATATTCTAATTATTACGTATACTATAAAAAAGTGGTGGACAAACAAAAGAGGAGGGGAAATTCTGTTGAGT